TTGAAAAAGAAAGAAAAAATTCTTTCTTTTTGGTAACCCCGCCAAGAATGTAATAGGGTGTCTCCCGATTGTTTCACAGAAACAGAGACAGTAAGGCTTAGATGTGAGATAGAGGTATGTGATAGATAGTTATCGATCTTGATGGTATATTTTTCGGCCTTTTGCTTATGAAAGGCAACAAACAATAGGTCTTACTATTCCTACATATTCCATTAGTAAGATTCCCTTGAAACTTCCAAGGGGGTAACTGTGTATCTTGCTTGTGATTAATGCTTCCCAATTCTACCAGAAATCATATAGGAACTTGTTACGAGTGTATTCATTGGATTGGTTCATCAATAGCATTAGGTCAGAATCCCATTTTGACTCTGCACCATTGATTCCACTATTATTAATGATAAATAATGGAATAATTCCTTCATATTCATAGAGATAGGGGACATAATTCACATGGATATAGTAAGTCTCGCTTGGGCTGCTTTAATGGTAGTCTTTACATTTTCCCTTTCACTCGTAGTATGGGGAAGAAGTGGACTCTAGGGGTACTACTAATTGATAATTGAGTTGAGTAATCGAATTGTATCAATTGTTTAATAGATCATTCTGCGAAGCTAAAAAAAAAATATACCCATTTCAAAAATTCTACCAGAATCCAGTAATATATGAATAAGAACCCTTCGATCAAACAAAGATTTCAATGATTTAATTCCCATGTTCGTATTTCCAAACTGAACACACATGATAGGAAATGGAAATTTTTTCCAACCGAATTCTTCCTAAATATTCTATTTCGATGAACCGGCCCTTACCAGAATTATGGATATTACAATGAGGAGCAACCAACCCCTATTTTTTTTTCCTTTTATATAATTTATATAATATATGCCCATACTATTCTTCCTACATTGATTGTTTCGATAGATCTCGGGATCCATATTGAAAATAATCAGAAACTTAGGAATTAGAAGAGTTGACGTTCGATTATTTCAGATTGATCGGAATCAATACAAATGGATGTAGCGAAGAAATCGAATTGGAGTGCTATTTACATGTAGACATATGTAGATACATATTATAGATTGATCCATATCAAGCACATATCTTTATACAACTTTATACAATACAATAATAGATAGTGTGGTAGAAAGGTTCATATAGTTCTTTCTACCATACTATCTCATATACTGCTGACTCCAATCCACTCATTTCATTTAAGACTTGGGATTTGAATTCCTTTCATTTCTTCAATCATTGATAAGAACTACAAGTTTCATTCAAATTAATCATTTTGACTGACTGTTTTTACGTAGATGATAAGTAAAAAAGCAGTAGGAACTAGAATGAACAGCGCAGTAGCAATAAATGCGAGAATATTGACTTCCATAATCTCATCGTTTTTTTTTTGCTTTGCAATAACTCGGGATCTAATCCCATAGAGATAATAAGTCTTTCTCCTGAAAATTCCATGGGATGGATTGCATCCTGATGATACTGAATCGGATCAATATCATGAATAACAATATCTGATCTATCAAATCGGATTCATCGTCGAGAATTGAATAGTATAACATAGGAAGATCCTTTATCCATACCGAATCCAAAATGGGATTCCTGATTCAATCAAGAATCCCATTGAATTTCTCATTTCCACTCTTTCTTTTCTATAACCTACCGTCTTCCTTATACAATCATCTGATGAGGTATTATCTAACCGGTGTTCCATTGGTCACAGGCCCAAACAGTAGGAGTGAAATGGAAAAAAGGATGAGTTAAGTTCTAAGCGAAGTTTTTGTGATGATCTAATCTTCTTGGGAGACAGAGAAGTGTGATAAAAATGGGTCCCGGTATAAAAAAAAGATCGAATATTCCGATAAATTCACTATTTTATTTATTGATTTTGTTCTTTCTTCGATGGGGTAAAATAGGAAGAAAAAAATCGATTCATTCCTTCCCTCCCTAGAACAAGACAAGAGAGGCGGATCTTTGTTTGATCTTTTATTATATTAGTATCCTCTTTCCTTGGATTGAGGACTGAGACACATACATCAAAAAGAAAGTATGCAATTCAAATGAGATAGAGAAATTGTTTTCAATTCGTAATTGAGGTTACACAAAATCGGAGTTAGAAAAGGGGGTAGGTTTCATCTGAAAAGTACTCTGTCGCTGTCGGGGTAACTATATTCTATATTAAGTTAATTGTGTATCGTACAATAAACGAATACAATTTGTGTATGTGTTCCCAGAAAACATATGGGTACTCTATTTCATTCCATTGATCAGGAGCAATCGAAAAAGCCAGACCAGTACAGTCTCTCTTGGAATCCTAAATATGGTGATACCGCCGATCAATTCAATCTACATATGTCTCTCTCCCATCAATCGGTACTAGTTGAAGTAATTGAAATTACCGTATTTGTTCGATGAGAAATGCGAAACGAAAAACGAAAGAAATAAGGTCCACCGCTGAGAATTCAATTCTGCCCCTTGCCCCCCCTTCACAGAAAATGGAGAGATGAATTGATGGATTCATCGGATTCTAGGTCGGGACTGACGGGACTCGAACCCGCAGCTTCCGCCTTGACAGGGCGGTGCTCTGACCGATTGAACTACAATCCCAGGGAAATGAGTTATACAGCATACATATTCTCATACATATTCTTATAATTTCTTTATATTTATAATTGCCGTGTTTTACCAGAAACACGAGTGATTGATATTCACATGGATATGAACTATAGTGAGAGTGACACGGATTACTAGTAATCCTGTGGTTATTGCCACATCGATTGATAAGATAATCAATCTTTCAATGAAAAAAAAAAAGGACTCTTTTTTTCTTTACTCCTTCTTCTATTTAAAGATTATTAATCTAGATCGTTAGAAAGATCAGAACGCGTGGGAACAAATGAACAAAGAAATAGGGATATAGCAGAAAAAATGGACTATTTATTCCTCTATATCAGGCATTTCTGGAGGACAAATTGGTTATATCATCCCCATGGATCGGCGAATTATTGGGCCGAGCTGGATTTGAACCAGCGTAGACATATCGCCAACGAATTTACAGTCCGTCCCCATTAACCGCTCGGGCATCGACCCAGGAAGAATCAATTCTAGGCTTATTGATAATCCATGATCAACTTCCTTTCGTAATACCCTACCCCCAGGGGAAGTCGAATCCCCGCTGCCTCCTTGAAAGAGAGATGTCCTGAACCGCTAGACGATAGGGGCATACCTGCCCGATCGCCATCATATTATGCTCATAGTATGAGCAGTTTTTTGGAATTGTCAATATAATATAATGTAATGGCATGACTAGATCCGAAGAATCTTTCTTGCTTCCACAATTACATAGAATTTTTGGATTGTTCATTCATGAACCATCATATATATATGACGAAGTATAGGATCCCCTCAGCGGGGATTTGTCCGACAAAAAAAAGTCAAACCCCCTTTCTTCAATTTTCACTCATTGATTCGCTCATCGTTAAGACGAGATATGCCTCACTAACACTAAGCCAGGAAATTCAGAAATGATAGAATTTTTTTTTGATTGATTCAAAAAGGTGATGTAGAACTCGTAAATCTGGGAAGGGATTGACAAGTAATCGAAAAGATTCTTTTTTTTTATAAGAATTCAGTTCAGGGTACGAGCCGAATCCTTCATCACATGATTCGATGAAATATTTTGGATCTATGTCGGATTGGTACATGTATCAATCAAGTGAATCTCGCCTCGATGGGTCAATAAAAGCAAAGCAATTAGGAGCGAAACAATTCATTGCATTGATATTTCTCAAATATAAATAATCATTTGATTTGACCCTAGAACTTCCTAGGTAAATCAAATGGCTTGTTCTTGAATGAGCCCCCTATGCATACATGTATATATGTACATATAGTCTATACATAGATACATGCAGTAGACTCATAGTGGTTAGTGGCCTCTTCATGAATTGAAGAAAATGGCCCTTTTAACTCAGTGGTAGAGTAACGCCATGGTAAGGCGTAAGTCATCGGTTCAAATCCGATAAAGGGCTTTTTCCACGAAGCTCCCGCCTTAGTCTTCATTTTTCATCGGAGAATAGAGATATTATTGATATTTGTAATAAAAAAAAAGGTAAACGGACCGCATAATGAGTTATCATTCTAATGAGTTATAGGTATAAAGTTGAACATTTGTTCATTATGATAATAAGGAATCCCACTTATTAGGAGGACTACTATGTCACTACAGGCTATACTCCTCCTCATGTTTCATTATTTATATTTTTGGTCCCGGGACATGGATATTCGAGATAATACCCAATCTCAATTATGAATCGACAAACCCAAGTTTTACTACTTCTCCATTGTTCCAATTAAATCCATCGGAAAAATTAGAAATCAAGAAAAGAAAAAGTAAGTGGACCTGACCCATTGAATCATGACTATATCAGCTATTCTGATATTCAAATTGGATAGAGATAAAATTGTAGAAGCGGACCCTTTTTTTTATTTCCTTGGACCACGCAAGAATTTGTCGATATTTCCGATTGAATCTTCTTGTTCCTGGATGCTCCATAGGAATAAATCGCTATTCCCTTCCTCCACAGAGAAACCATTTCTTCCGAGTCACAAGAGCAATATATTTTTCAATATCTTTCTTTGATTCCAGAAAAAGATCAGTTTATATCTATATAGGATTTCGATATAGATATCAGATCATGGCTTCATGTACCAAATATTTCCATATTGATGCAGGAGAGCGAATGCGAGAAAGGGACTTTCATTTAAGTCTCCTATTATTTAATATTTAATTTAGGGACATGGACAAAAAAATAGGGAATTTTCCTTTTTTTTTCTGCCGGATAAAGGTAAAGTAAAGAGGGAAATATTCGAAGTTTCTTTTTTTTTTGGTTCGACCCGTGAAAAGATATACTCTGGAATTTTCGATTCATTCGAAAGAAATATAATAAAGAAGACAATAACAAACAAAAAATAATCCAAAAAAAAGGAAA